ATTATTTTCTATTTTTGTTCTACGAAAGCACGAAAGAGAAAATGTACTAGTGGATGTTAGGAATTGAAATCTTTGGAATCTGTAAACGGGGCGGATGTAGCCAAGTGGCTCAAGGCAGTGGATTGTGAATCCACCATGTGCGGGTTCAATTCCCGTCATTCGCCCGGCCCCTCACTGAGTAACCTCAGTAAAAAGGTACAAGAGAAATTACATATATATATTACACATATATATATAGAGGGTGTCCGGTAACCATGTATGGGTAACCATGTATGGAAGGGTATAATCGGCAATTTTCCAGCAAAAGCAATAAGACAATATAAAAGATTCTTTATAGAAAAAATAGAAAAAAAATGGAATATTTCATTTTTTTTATTCAAACGTCAGTCAAATAACAATTCCATAGAAGACACAAATATTTGTGTTTCAAATATTTGTGTTTCAAATATTTGTGTTTTTTTTTCATTATTGTAATTCCAAATAAGGGTATTACATATAAGACACAAATATTTGTGTTTCAAATATTTGTGTTTCAAATATTTCTTTTTTTTTTTAATTATTGTAATTCCAAATAAGGGTATTACATATAAGACACAAATATTTGTGTTTCAAATATTTGTGTTTCAAATATTTCTTTTTTTTTCATTATTGTAATAAGAAAATAGGGGGCCTTTACTATGGCACTAAGAAATAACAATGAGTTACAGAGACGTAGAAATTGGAGATATGATTTCTATTTTTGGTTTATAGTGGAGTTGAGAGACCTCTTGCGAGAGCTGGAGACTTCTCCCGATTTTTCATGGAGTTTACTTGGATCTTTCGCTCGGATATTTTTCAATCAAGAGCGCTTTCTAAAACTCCTGGACTTGCGAGTTTGGATTCTCTTACTTTCACGCAATTCACAAGGTTCATTAAGCAATCGGATCAAGGGTGTACTAAAGTGTTTACCACTATTTGTAGTAGTGTTCCTTATTTATCGTCTTAGGAATTCAAATTTTATCGAAAGCAAGAATCTCCTTTTGAGAGGGCTTCTTCCTATACCTATACCTATGAATTCCATTGGACCCAGAAATGATACATTGGAAGAATCTTTTTGGTGTTCCAATATCAATAGATTGATTGTTTCACTCCTTTTTCTTCCAAAAGGAAAAAGGATCTCTGACAGCTCTTTCTTGGATCGTAAAGAGATGGATGATCCGATCTGCAAGGAGTCTAGCCAATTGAAGGGATCTTCTGATCAATCTGGCTATTCCCCAATGTACGGACTATTCACGGAAGTTGAGAAGGAGATGAATAACCTTCCGGAAGAAATCGAAGAAATATCCATTCGTTCTTTTTTCTCTGACCGATTGTCAGAACTTCATCTGCGTTCGAATCCTACGGGTAGGCCCGCTAGAGATCCAAAATTGTTGAAGAAAAAGAAAGAACAAGATGTTTCTTTTGTCGCTTTCAGGCGAGCGGAAAAGAAAGAAATAGTGAATCTATTCAAGATGATTTGGCATTTACAAAATACTGTCTCAATTCATTGTATTTCCTCAGATCCGGGATGGGACTCCGAAGCAGAAGAGAGATTTCAAGAAATGGCAAATCTTTTCATTCTATCAATAACCGAGGCGGATCGGGTGTATCATAAGGGATTTTCTTTTTTTATTGGATTGGATCAAAAACAATTCTTGAATGAGGTATTCAACTCCAGGGATGAATCGAAAAAGAAATCTTTATTGGTTCTACCTCCTATTTTTTATGAAGAGAATGCATTTTTTTATCGAAGGATCACAAAAAAATGGGTCGAGGCAGTCAATCAATACGGATTGATCCGAAATCTGATTCAAATCCAATATAACACCTATGGGTACATAAAAAATGTATTGAATCAATTCTTGTTAATGAATAGATCCGATCGCAACTTTGAATATGGAATTCAAAGAGATCGAATAGGAAATGATACTCTGAATCATAGAACTCTAATGAGTTATACGATCAACCAACATTTATCAAATTTAAAAAAAAGCCAGAAGAAGAAAGGGTTCGATCCTATTCTTTTTCTTTCTCGAACCGATAGATCCATGAATTGGAATCCTAATGCATCTAGGTCCAAATGGTCTGATGGCTTCAAGAATTTCCATGAACATTTGGAACATTTCATTTATGAGGAAATGTGCCGTAAAAAAGATTTTGCTAAGTCACTTCCTTTCCTTTTGTCCAACTTACTTAACTTTGTGCCCAAGTTACTTAACAAGTTACTTAACAAGTTACTTAACAAGTTACTTAACAAGTTACTTAACTTGTTACTTAATTTTTTGTCATGGTTTCACAAGTTACGTAATTCGATTGATTGGTCTGAGTTGATCGACACAGAAGATTTTGCTACGTCACTTCGTTTGCTTTTGCCGAAGTTACTTGATTTGGAAGAGTTAGCTACCTTACTTCGTTTCTCTGCGCCCAAGTTACTTAAATTTGTGCTCAAGGTACTTAACAAGGTACTTAATTCAATTGATTGGTCCAAGCCATTTATTTTTTTGTATAACTCACTTCCTTTTTTCTTTGTGAGTTTCGGGAATATCCCCATTTATAGGTCCGAGATCCGTATCGTGAAAGGTCCGACAGGTTTTCAAAGCGAAAACAAACGGAAATCCTTGTATCAGGATACTTCCGAAAAATCGAAGATCAATCGAGGAGCCATATCACCATTTTTCTTCAACAGGAAATCTTTTGATAACACGGATTCTTCCTATTTCTCAAGGATATGTCACGATCAAGACAATTGGCTGAATCCCGTGAAACCATTTGATAGAAGTTCCTTGATATCTGCTTTTTATAAAGCAAATCGACTTCGATTCTTGAATAATCTACATCAGTTCCCTTTCTATTGTAAGAAAAGATTCCCTTTTTATGTGGAAAAGGCCCGTATCAAGAATTATGATTTTACATATGGACAATTCTTGAATACCTTGTTCATTCGCAACAAAATCTTTTCTTTGTGCGGCGGTAAAAAAAAACATGCCTTTTTGGAGAGAGATACTATTTCACCAATCTTGGACAAATCTTTCCATTTTCCAATTCGATACGACCCGTTCGTTCGTAGTTATTCGATCGCAGACATTTCTGGAACACCTGGAACAGAGGGACAAATAGAAAATTTGGAAAGAACTTATTGTCAACCTCTTTCGGATATGAATCTATCTGATTCAGAAGTGGAGAGCTTGTATCAGTATCTCTTAAACATGGGTTTGACTCACACTGCACGTTTTGAGAAAGATTTTCCATCTGAAAAGAGGAAAAAACGGAATCTTGGTCTAAAGAAACGCGTTGAAAAAGCGGAGATGGATAGAATCCTTCGACGAGATACTGCTTTTTCAATTCTCTCAAAATGGAGTCGATTCAAAAAATATATGCCATGGTTCCTTACTTCGACAGGGTACAAATATATAAAATTGATATTTTTAAATACCGTTTCAGACCTATTACCGATACTTCACAAATTTGTATCCGTTTTTCGTGATATTATGCATCGATCAGGGCGAATTCTTAAGAAAAAATTGGGTCTTCCCCAATGGGATCTGATAAGTGAGATTTCGAGTAATTGTTTACCTAATTTTCATTTTCTTCTGTCCGCAGAAATGATTCATCGAAATAATGAGCCACCATTGATATGGACACAGCTGAGATCCCCAAATGTTGGGTATCTCGTCTATTCAACCGTTTTCCTTCTTCTTGTTGCTGGATATCTCGTTTGTACACATCTTCTCGTTACTTCCCGAGCCTGTAGTGAGTTACAGACAGGGTTCGAAAAGATCCAATCCTTGATGATTCCATCATACATGATTGAGTTACAAAAACTTCTGGATAGGTATCCTCCATCTGAACGGAATTCTTTAAAGAATCTCTTTCTAGTTGCTCTGGAACAATTAGGAGATTTTCTAGAAGAAATACGCAACATGCTGTGGGGTGGTGGTCCCGCTTATGGGGTCAAATCAATACGCTATAATAAGAAATTTTGGAATATCAATCTCATCGATCTCATAAGTATCATACCAAATCCCATTAATCGAATAACTTTTTCGATAAATACAAGACATCTGAGCCATAGAAGTAAGGCTCTTTTTTGGTTTCTAATAAAAAAAAAAAACGTGAACAGTGATTGGATTGATGATCAAATAGAATCCTTTATCGCGACCAGTGAGTTGGTTGAGGATAAAGAAAGAGATTTATTCCTTCATTTCGTCACCTTAACGACAGAAAAAAGGATTGATCAAATTCTATTGAGTCTGACTCATAGTGATCATTTATCAAAGAATGACTCCGGTTATCAAATGATTGAAGAGCCGGGAGCAATTTACTTACGATACTTAGTTGACATTCATAAAAAGTTTCTAATGAATTATGAGTTCAATGCACTCTGTTTAGCGGAAAGACGTATATTTCTTGCTCATTATCAGACAATCACTTATTCAGAAACCTCGTGTGGGGCGGATAGTTTTCATTTCCGAAAACCTTTTTCGCTCCGCTTAGCCCTATCCCCCTCTAGTGGTATTTTATTGATAGGTTCTCTAGGAACTGGACGATCCTATTTGGTCAAATACCTAGCGGCAAACTCCTATCTTCCTTTAATTAGGGTATTTCTGAACAAGTCAACGGTTAACCAGTATAAGTTTCGGGATTTGCCTATTGATGAGGATAGTGATGACGATAGTGATGACGATAGTGATGACGCTATTGATGTTCGTGAGGATATTGATGAGGATATTGATGTTCCTGATATCATCTTTGATACGGAGTGGGAGACTCGAAATAGCATGAATGTGTATATGATACCGGAACTAGAGAAAATTTATATCGCCCTTCAATTCGAATTCGCAAAAGCAATGTCTCCTTGCATAATATGGATTCCAAACATTCATGAGCTGGATGCGAAGGAGTCGAATTACTTATCCCTGGGTCTATTAGTGAACCATATCTCCAGGGATTGTGAAAGATCTTCCACTCAAAATAGTCTTGTT